AAATTCCTAATTCTCCCTTTGGGGCTTCAACTCTCACATAAAGTTCTTGTTTCGGTAATTCAAAAGTCGGAGACGGCTTTTTACTAATGAATCGATATTCAAAATCATTCCATTCTGGATCCTTTTCTCTATCAAAGCAGCGGATTTCTAAATTCTCATATGGCCCTCCCGGAATTCCTTCCAGAGCCTGTTGAATAATTTTTATGGATTCCACCATTTCACCAATTCGTACTAAATAACGAGCTAATGAATCTCCTTCTTTTTGCCATTGAACTTCCCAATCAAATTCCTCGTAACATTCATAATGATCAACTTTACGTAGATCCCATTGTATTCCGGAAGCCCGAAGCATTGGTCCTGATAAACCCCAATTTATTACTTCCTCTCCACCAACAATGCCTACTCCCTCAACCCGTTCTAAAAAAATAGGATTTCGCGTAATAAGTTTTTGATATTCAACAACCCCTGTTAAAAAATAATCGCAGAAATCCAAACATTTATCTATCCAGCCATGAGGTAGATCAGCCGCTACCCCTCCGATACGAAAATAATTATGCATCATTCTCATACCTGTGGCAGCTTCGAATAGATCATATATTAATTCTCTTTCTCTGAAAATATAGAAGAAAGGGGTTTGTGCACCAATATCTGCCATAAAAGGTCCCAGCCATAGTAGGTGAGAAGCTATACGACTCAACTCCAACATAATTACTCGAATATAGCTGGCTCTTTTAGGTACTTGAATATTTCCTAACTGTTCCGGTCCATTTACGGTTATTGCTTCTGTGAACATAGTAGCTAAATAATCCCAACGTGTTACATAAGGCAGATATTGTACAATTGTTCGGTTTTCCGCAATTTTTTCCATCCCTCTATGTAAATAACCCAATATTGGTTCACAATCAATAACATCCTCACCATCTAGAGTAACAATGAGTCGAAGAACACCATGCATTGATGGGTGGTGAGGACCCATATTGACTATCATGAGGTCTTTTCTTGTAGATGGGGTATTCATAGGTTTTTCCTCGATTCATTCTTCCATGAATTGCTTAAAACAAAAAGTAGTTCATCAAAATTCAAGATCTAATAAATCGAATAATTCAAAACGACTCTTCAAATTAATGAGTTTGTGACTCCCGAATATCCAACTGATTAATTAATTTTTTATAACGTATTCCATTTTTCTTTGACAAATAAGACAGGAGTCGTTGCCGTTTTCCCAGAATTTTACGTAAACCCCTTTGAGATAAATAGTCTTTTCTGTGCAATTCCAAATGTGAAGTAAGTCTTCGTATCTTATTGGTGAAATTGAATACTTGAAATTCAATCGATCCCGGGTTTTCTTCTTTTTTTTCTTGTGAAATAACTGGTATAAATGAATTTTTTACCATAAAATAAAATGAAAGCTTCTCTTTCCCCCCCTTTTTTTTTATAGATTCTAGATATTTTTATTGATCAGTAATAATAATGACACTCATTTTCAATTTGGTATATACAATAATCTTAATTTTCTTAAGAATTCCTGATTTTTTTTTTTTCAAATTAATTATTATTAATCAATCCAATTCAAATAAGTATAAAAAAAATACTATATTTATGCATTCACAAAAGAAAAATTGTAGACTTCAAATAAGAAGATTTTGTTGATTCATTTATAGATCTAATGGATATATTATTGAATTAGTATCATGCCTCAGAATAGAAGGTAAGACAATGCGTGTGTGCATCTATTTGTCTTCGCATACCAGATATGTTACGGGAAATAGAAAAAAGAAAAATGTAGATTAACGAATTTTCAGTCGCGGATACATATGTATCCTTACCATACTGAAACGGCTGCCATTATTGGTATCAAACCAATAGCGATTCATACAAGCTAAATCTTCTAATCGATAATTTGGCCAAAGAAAGAACTTTAAATTAATTAGTTTTTTTTTATGTCTATCAAGATCTTTACTTGTAGCCAAAACTTGACAGCAATTATTCACTTTATTCTCATTGTAAAATGCCGTATTTCTATGCACACTATTTCTATTCCTAGGATTGAAACAAATTAGAATTCTCAATTCTCTACGACGTCTAGCGGATAAAATATTTTCAGGAACAAGCAAATCATAATGATTTTTGTCTTTATTTTCAGTCAGCTTTTGATCTCTTGTTCTTGTAATGGATTTATCAAAATTCTTCTTATCAACGTACCTTTTTTCTCGGTATCTTTGATTAATTTGGTGCTTTCTCTTATGAATCAACGAAACGCTTATGGTTTGATACATACTAAATTGTTCATGGTTTTTTCTAGACAGACGAATTGGTTCGATACTCAATATTCCTTTTTTCATCAATTCTGTATTTTTATTCAATTCTGTAAGAGTGAAATCCTTCTGATTCTGAATTTTCATAATATCTAGACTTAGTTCTCCTCTTTGAATAGAGGCTATAGCAATTTCTTTTAGATTTATCAGTCTAAGCAGGAGACAATATACTTTGATATTATTCATTATTCTTTCATTTAAGCAATCACGCCAGTTCAATTGAAAAAGCAAATACTTTCTTAGGAAGCAATTAAGTTCTGCTTCGATGCTGTTCTTGTATTTCTTTTTTTTTACACCCTTTTTCATGTCCGATCCTGCATAATCTTCTTCAACATCTTTTTCTTTCTTTGAGAGAGATGCTTCAAGATTTAGTCGACTTGCGTATTCTGTTTTTCCTTGATTTCGAGTCTCTAACTCTAATTCAAGAGATTTTTTTTTTTTCGATGGTCTAAAAATATCTTTTTTTTTCTTTTCAGTGATGTTTTTCTTTTCACTAACATTTTTATTTACATTAAAATTGAAAAAAAGTAATTTGATTGGTATGATCCATGGGTTACTCGTATATGCATTATAAAATATAAAAAAATTAGAGAAGAAAAAAGATTCCCGATTCGCTATGGAACGATTTAGTATTTCTACATTCATTCCCATCCAATCAAAAAAAAACCTTTTTTGATTGGATGGGTTGATTTCTTGATGAAGCGTAAAATAATAATCGGTATCGATCCAAGCCCCAAAATCCACTTTATTTCTAAGACAAAAATTCAGAATTCTCCAATCAAAATACTTTCTATCCAGATTTTTTTCTATATCTAGAATATAATTTTCTACTATATAATTCTTGATAGGAATATCATCCGTCATATCAAATAATTTTTTTTTACGCGTGTTGTAATTATAAGAAATCGCTTGGTTATTATTTGCTTGGAATGGCGATCTATATCCATAAATATATGAGTCTTTCTTATCTGCATAATTAATAGATTTATATGATAAAAGATCATACCCATATTGTTTTTTCATTTTTTTTTTTTTATTTGTTAATGAGTCTACTTCTTGTTTTTTGTAAAGAATTAATCTGTTTTTTTCATATGAATGACATTTGGTTAAATCTTTATTTTGAGTCACATGGCGTTCATTCATTCTATTTCGCCATTTTTGTGGGACTAATCTAGACCATCCACTCTGAGATAAATCGTATTGATAATGACCTTTTAACCAATTTGTCCATTGATTCATTACAGAATTGGGAGGGTTCTTATGTTTTAATTTGGAATGAAATATTCCTTGTACTCCAAAAAAAAAATCCTTTATTTCATTCTTAAGAAAAAGAGGTGTTCCATGATATTCAAAAACAGATCTTAATTTATACTTATATAAGTTAATAACTTGGGTTTGTGATAATTTGTAAAATACATATGCTTGTGACAAAGAGGATACGTCGCAAAAATTCTGTGAATTCATATTACTAATATTACAAATTGATTTTTTTCTAGTAGAAATAAAGTGAATTAGACTTTGATTTTTTTTATCACTTCTTTTTCTTTCTTCATTTGCTTCATTATTGTAAATGTATTTATTAAGAATTTTTTTTGTTGATTCAAGAAAAAGTTGTACATTGATCCTAGAAATATTAATGATACATACAAAGATATGTATGTATATCCTTTCCATGAAAAATCTAAAAAAATAATGTGATTTACGGGCTAATCGAACATTTCTTCTTTGTAATATCTGCCAAATATCTTTTTGTAATTCTAATCTTTTATCATCATAAGTGGTTTTCTTAGAATAAATATTTCTCTCTGAAATTAGAAACCCCTTTTTCTTGTCTTTTGTAAATTTTTCTATTTGTTTTATGATTTTCTTTGTTCTATCATTCAGATCTTTTATTTTTTTTTCTGTCAATGAAAAATTTGTCCAATTAATAGATTGAATTGGAATGGCGGATTCGTAAATCATTGGATTACTCTTACTGATTGTTGAATCTTTTTGAATTTCATTCAATTCATATATTTTTCTCAATCCAAATATAAATAAGAGATTTGATAGTGATAGTTTTTTTATTTTTTCTTTTAGAAATAGAATCTTTTTGAGAATACTTTTGATGATCCATTGTGCTGTTTCTTTTGAGACATTTAGAAAAAATTTTGTTCTTTCGTTTAAAACTTTTAGAACTAGAAAAAGATTCTTTTTCCATTTTTTTATTTTTTTTTTAAGTTCTTTAAAAATGGGATCAAAAAAAGAAATTCGGGGCGAAGAAGAAAAGGGCACTTCTACTTCCATTCCGAAAACTGTTAAAAAGAAAAAATCCATTTTTTTCGCTTTTTTTTTTTTCATTGGGTCCTTTTCCTTTTGAGGGGATCGTAGCTTAGATCTGTATCTGTGCCAAGGTTTCAGACGAAAAGGAAAAAGGATCTTTATTTGAATACCCTCGGTTAGCCAGTTTTTCGGAAATTCTGTTTCGGATAATTGAACGCCATTATAGGTGCATTTAATATACATTTCTCTATTCCAATCCTTTAAATCCTCTGACCATTCGGGAAATTGAAATAATAGTATACGAACGATATTTTTAGTTATTATCAATGAAGGTAATAGAATATATTTTCTAATAATCGATTGGGTTACTAATAAAAAACCTCTTATTACTTGAGCATATATAATGCTATCCCAGGCTTCTGC